ATTGGAAAGTTATCCAGTCAACATAATCAAAATATTATATTCATAGAAATTACAAAAGGGGATCCTTGGTTCTGATCTGATGTTTCAAACTACTCTATTCTTTCTTTTGTTTCTTATGATGTGATGTTTTTGTTTGAAGACTTGAATCTATTGATTGATTCATAGTTTCCGTCGTTTCTCCATAATATTAACTCTTACGAAAGAACAAGAAAGAAGGAATCAATCGATTTTCTGTATAATCCATATTAGTATATAAATGAAATGATTTATTTGCAGGATGTCTTATCTGTATAAATCATATATATATTAATAGAACCTCACTCTATAAAAACTATACTCTAAAGATAAAATAAAAAAAAAACTGTGATGAGATAATAAATAATAATTTGGATATGTGGAAAAATAAAATATAATCTGTTTTTCAACCGGAAGAGTAAAAGTATCTTTTTGTTTGAATAATTTTTCTCTTTTTATTAAGTTATTAAGTAAGTTATAAGTTTAAAAGTTAATTGAATAATTTAATTGAAGAAGTTCTATTTGCTCAATGAATTACCCCCCCCCTAAACTAAACACCCCCCCCCCCTTTTTTGTTTGTCCACTACTTTTTATAAATCTAAATTATAAATTTAAACAAGGGGGTTTCGATAGACACGAAAAAGAAGGAATAGTAATCTTTGACGAACAGACGAAAAGGATAAAAAATCATTATTATTTCGATATAAGACGACACAAGAAAGGATTGATTTTCCACCCTTTCTTGTGTCGAATAGAAGATTAGGAAGACTAGTAATCCCTCCTAGAAGTATTTGTTCCTTTCGTTTATCCCGCCCTTTCCCTATATTCTTTTCCTTTGTATTTGTATGCCTATTGTCTATTACTAGGAATGGGATACAAGTAATGAATTCCAGACATCCCGCGAAAACAATATAAACAAAGCAAGCAAGGGGGTTTACAGAATTTTTTGATCATACATAATTGTATCGATCGACAAAAATTCGCGCTTTTTACTTTACCAATTCAATGTTAAGGGATCTCTGGATCTAGAAATTCATTTCGTACAATTGAACCTTTTCAAACTGTTTCTTTTTAAGAACCAAAAAAATTTGTGCCAAAATAACGGATGCCAAGAAGAACAAAAGGCCTTGGGCGCGTAATGGATCTTGAAGCACTATTTCTGCATCTCCCTGACCAAACCCTCCCACATTAGGATTGCTTGTTAATGGTTGATCAAGCTTGATGGATTCGCTCTCTGAAACAAGAAGTTCTGGTCCTGGAGGTATAATATCAACCACTTGATGTCCATCCGATACATCAACTATGGTTATTTCATATCCCCCCTTTTCTCTACGTACTATTCTGCTTACTATTCCTGCCGATGTAGCATTATAGACTGTATTGTTACTCTTGCTCCCATCAGGATAAATCTGACCCCTTCCTCTATTCCCACCTACATATATGGGATATTTTAAGAAGTGAACGTCTTTCTTCGTAGCAGGGTCGGGGGAAAGAATGGGAAAGACAATTTCACTATATTTCTGACCGGGAACAGGACCTATCACAAGAATATTTCTTTTATTGGGACGATAACTCTGAAAGGATAGATTTCCCGTCTTTTCTTTCACCTCGGGAGAAATACGATCGGGGGGGGCCAATTCGAATCCCTCGGGTAAAATGAGAACAACCCCCACATTCAAAGCCCCCTTTTTCCCGTTAGCAAGAACCTGTTTCAGTTGCATATCATAAGGGATTCGAACAACTGCTTCAAATACAGTATCAGGAAGCACAGCTTGCGGAACTTCAATATCCACGGGCTTATTAGCTAAATGGCAATTGGCACATACAATTCGTCCAGTTGCTTCCCGCGGATTTTCATAACCCTGCTGCGCAAAAATGGGATATGCATTTGAAATAGATGCCCGAGTTATTACATATATCATGATCGATACAGAAATGGATCGAGTCATCTGTTCCTTTACCCAAGAAAAAATATTTCTATTTTGCATGGTCCAATCATTGATCCCGGAATTTCTACAATAAATTAGAAAGGTAGCTAGCTAGTATAGTTCCCTATCCACGAGTCTGCCATTGTACTGGAATAATTGTACTGGAATATAGGACGAATACCCTGAACAGGTAGAAGTATAAAGAATAAGTAAGATTGAAAATACTTTCTTTATTCTTTATACACGAAGAAACATTCTGATTTGATTGATATCAGGAGATCAAATGAGTTCTTCATTCGTTCATTGAATGATAAATGACTACAAGTGAAGGAGATACACGATTTAAATAATGGAAGATCCAATATTTCACAATTGTATCTAGAATAACTGGAAAAGTGGAAACAAGACCGGATATAATTTGATCGTTATGAGCCAATCCAAAATCGTTGTAGACCGAACCAATCATAAGTTCCCAACCATGGGTCGAATGAAATCCGATCCATAAATCAGTAACTAAAAGAATCGAAAAGGCTTTTATTGTGTCACTCAAGTTATAGAGGAATTCCTGAACCCAAGAATTAAGAATGACAAGTTCTTCATTACCCAGAATAAAATAACCACTTAGAATAGCGAAACAGATTATATTTGTCGAGAAATTAAAAATGATATGGAGATGATACTCATTGTGTGTTTTGACTAATTGTATCGTTTCCTTGTGTATTCCTATACGAAGCTTTTGTATATGTGTTTCCGGGTATTCCTTTATCATTTCGTCCAACAGGAATAGTTCTTCTAATTCTATGAATCTTTCTAGAACATTTTTCTCTTGAATATCATTTAAGAAAGTTTCGGATTGCCGGGTATTCCACCAATTAATAACCCATGGTTCCAGACTTTTATTAAATGAGAGAGAGACCCACCAGGGCAAAAATACTATGGATACAATATATGGGAGGGAAGTCAATGCTTTCTTTTTTTTTTCATTTTTTTATCTGTGAATTGTTAATGAATCTGCTTCATTCGTCGATTCTATCTGATATTTCTCTGAACACTAATTCTATAACAAGGTATCAAACCTATGAATCTATTCCCATTTTTGTGTAAAAATTTAGTCCTTAGATCTAGAAAAAATATAGAAATAGAATAAGGGTCCTTTTCAGATGAAAAAAAAAATAAGCAAATATGATTCCCAGAGATATCTCAATTGGGTAAATTCCAACTAATTTCATCTTCATTTGTTCTTGTCGATGAATACTCGAAAAACCCACTTGAAGTAACGAATATTATTCAGATTTCGAGACGAAAAAACTCCTTCTCGGATCAATTAATTATTTCGAAATGTTTCACCGCCTAACCAGAGCCCAGGAATAACGTAACGTATCAATTCAAGATCTTGGGTCTAAAAAGATGAATTCTGTATTACGAAATAAATGTTCGGATATGTTTGATGAATGCATACTTATTAGACTTTTTACTAGTATAAATTGGGCTCCATACGCATACAAAAAATGGTTTTTGGTATACAAAAAATTGCTTTTTATTATAGTTTAGTTGTTACATATGAGCTCTCCTGCTTTTTTTTTTATTCTATGTGGGTTGCACCGCCAACGGAAGGGGGAAATAAAATCGAATATGTTTTGTTTTGCTCGAATGAGCCTTATCTTATGAAGAAACTTCAATTGTATTAAAAAGGGAATTAGCAAGTTCCTTCCCTCATACTGAGAAAACATTAATTCTTCAGTTCATTTCAAAATACTTCAATTGGTACGCGCAAGAAATAGGCTAATTCGGCAGCCTTTTGTTCAATTTCTCGCGGAGTAAGATTCTCATCAGTGCCAGTCAAGGGAATGGCTCCTTGGCCTCTGATTTCCATATAAAGGACACGACGAGGATAAAGACCCTCTTTAACCTCCATTCTGATGGATTGGATATCTCTCATAAGGAAACGAAGGAAAATGCGACGATTTATTCCAGGAAATCCCCAACGAAAAATACAAACTATTCCTTCTTTTCTATCAAATCGGTCATAACCACTACCTACATTCCACGCAATTGTACACCACAAATAGGAGCTAATGAATAGACCCGCGATCCCATAGAAAGACATCACGATTCCTTGTGGAAAAAAAATGATTTGCTGAGATGGAAATACGGATATCAGATTCCTACCAAGATAACTGGAAGTTCCAACCACTAAGAATCCTAATGAACCCAAAAAAAGGATACAGGCCCAACAAAAATTACTTGTTTTTCGAGACCCCGTTATAAGTTCTATCCAGATATGTTCTGATCGCCAGTTCATACTATACTTATACTATACTAGATCTAGTTGTATTCGATTGGAATTGAGAGAATAACCCAAATGAATTTTACTTTACTTTTATTGACCCCGAAGTAACTCTCATCAACTAGCACTATTTTGACGGGAACTATTAGGAGTAATTGGTTAGATACATTGACTTTCTATTTAAAATATTCGCCGATCCATTTTTAACCAGCTATACCCGCATATAATATGCATGCATTTATGCAGATATCATGTATCCGTATGTGTATCAGTCTTTCATTTGTGTTCGGAAAGCGCCACATATCGTACCATATTACACTAATATAAATATCTGTATTATGATCCAGTGTTGAAATAAATTGATGAGATTTGGTCCCATCGAATCTAGACAATCTTATTTTTTTGGACATGAAGAGATAAAGAAGCCATTGCAATTGCCGGAAATACTAGGCCCACTAAAGGCACAAAAATAGAGGGTAAGTTGAGATCTGTCATAGAATGGGTGCCCCAATTTAATATTTGTACCTATTATAAAGATATCTTATGATAAGTATATCTATTATAAATAATATTAAGTAGTTAATAAGTGCAAGGAATGTAGAACTGAATTAAGTGTACCTATTCATCTTTCTACATAAATATGTATGATAATTCACTTTAATTTAATATAATATAAGAAATTTTTTATTCTTCTTCTCCCATCCTTTTTTTTTCTTCTTTATATTTTTCTAATAAGGGGTTTAAAGAGTTTATTATGAGTTCGCGACTTTCACTAATCCGATCCAACAAAACAAACGGTGACTCGATTCTATAATAAAAAGGGGGGGTTCTCGGTAGATATAGAAATCATTTCTTTCTATTCTATATGCCCTCTATATTTCTTATATAATCTTATATAAGATTATATAAGAAATTATAAATGAATATAATATAAATTATAAATAAGATATATTATTGTCTATATTAATATTGTCTGTCCATATTAAAATTAAATTAATACGCAAGAAAGCCGGATAAAATTCTTTTTATTTTCTTTCTGTCTTTCCTTTCCCCAATTCCTCGGAAGGAGAAACTCACTCTTTTATCTTTTTTTTATCCTATTCTATTGATTGATAAAGGGTTCCTGATTACTAATCAGGAAAGGGGTAAGATAAAAAATAGATCTGGAGGAAAAGATCAAAAAAAAAAAATTATCCGAAACTTCTGACTCTTACTACAAGTAGAACTTATGTCACCAAAGAAAACACCATTCTTCTTAAGTTTTTTTTTGATTATGATGAACTAAATAGAAATACTCGTTCGCTACAAATAATTGAATCGAGTGCTATACTTTAATTTTTTGAATTTTGATTCAGAGGAAAGAAACCGTGGAGCTGAAATAACTCACTCAGAACACCTTTTAAAGGATTACGTGGTACGATTGGGTCGAATAAGCCCTTATGGAATAAATACTCAGCCGCTTGTGAACCGTCGGGTACTGTTTTATTCAATGTTTGTTCAATTACTCTTTTACCCGCAAATGCAATGTAGGCATTTGGTTCAGCAATAATGACATCTCCCAACATACCAAAACTGGCTGTTACTCCACCGGTTGTAGGAGATGTAAGGATTGATACATAGAATAACTTTTTATTTGATTGATAATCATATAAAGCAGAAGATATTTTAGCCATTTGCATCAAGCTCAAACTTCCTTCTTGCATACGTGCTCCCCCAGAAGCACACACAATAATGACAGGTAAAGATCGATTAGTAGCATACTCGATCAAACGGGTGATTTTCTCGCCGACTACGGATCCCATACTACCTCCCATGAACTGAAAATCCATAACCCCAATTGCTATCGGAATACCATTTAGTTGACCTATGCCTGTTTGAACAGCTTCAGTTAAACCTGTCTTTCTTTGATAAGAATCGATACGATCCTTATAAGGTTCTTCCTCTGAATGAAATTCAATAGGGTCCATAGAGACCATATCTTCATCCATAGGATCCCAAGTGCCCGGATCAATCGAAAGTTCGATTCTATCTGAACTACTCATTTTCAAATGATATCCACACTGTTCACAAATATTCATTTTTGACCTAAAAAATTTTTTATAATTTAATCCATAACAATTTTCGCATTGAACCCATAAATGTCTGTATTTTTTATTTATATCGAAATCATTAGACCTTCCTCTTATATTGAAATCGCTGCCATTACTACTAGTTTTTATATTAGAATTCCCGCTTTCACTACGACTTACACTTTCAGTACAAATAAAACTATAAATATAACTGTTACTGTAATTGTCGGTACCGCCTGAAATAGAACTATTAATACTGACTTCAAAACGAAGATAACTATCAATGCAACTATTAATGTGATTATTCCAACTAGATTGAGTATCATACATGTAATGATAATAGTAGTGATTCTTACTCTTAGACCCACTATTCAAATAACTAGAAAAAAAACTTTCTAGTTCACTCAGAAAAGAACTATCATTGTCAATCTCAAAAATCTGATTTTCAATATCAAAATATACAGAATAACTGTCACCATTACTATCCCTAACTAAAAAAGTGTCATCAGAGATTAAACTCCAAATATTCCCGATATCCAATAAATAATCAACATTACTGAAAGTATAACTGCCGCTATTACTCCAACTAGGAGTGTTTTTACCCGTATCATTTATAATGGGTTCTTCACTTCCACTGGTATTTCCAATAGCATCAGAACTATCCATTGATTTACTTAGCCCACACCTATGTTCTAACTTTTCGTTAAACAACATCGAATTGAACCACCATTTTTCCATAGAGTCTTACCCGCTCCCTATTTGATGAAAATACAATAGATGAATAGTCATTCGATGAATAATAATTTTACCATTTTATTTCCTATCAGAATTAAGCATATGGATTCAATCACTAGGATTGTTAACTAACAACGAGTGAGTATTGAAAGAAATGATTCTCCCTTTTTGGGGAATCCGGGGGTATCACTTCGATATATATATATATATATTATGATAGAATCTTTTCCTCAATTATAACTATAAAGACAGGTTTCTCTCATGTCATGTACAAATTATCAAGGAAAAGATAAATAGTTCTTTCTTTTCTTCCTATAAATGAAGAATTCATTCTCGTATAATCTCGTATCGTATAATATAATTAAATAATACGTTTGTATTGCAACATGGAACGAAAAAGACAATATACAGGATGGGTGGAAGGAGCCCTTCCCTGGCTTGATCTATGGTCTGAAGTGAAGCTACG